TATAAATAAATTTAGAAGAAAGATAGATTATTCGATTTATATTCCCACCATTTCATTATTATTTATTATTATAGGCAATAGCATGGTTTTTTTTTAGTTTTTTGCTCGGCTAGAATCCTTTAATTTCAAAGAATTGGTTAGTAGTACAATAAACTAACAGCAATAGTATTTCATGAAAGAAAGAGAACAAACAATAATTGATCCATATTTGTAATGCAAACATTGTTGCAGTTGCATTAGACATGGTTGCATCAGAGCCTACTCAAACTCAATAAAGGTTTTATTTTGGAAAGTTATCTACTATCTATTCTATCATGCGATAACTTTTCTCTTCTGATTCAATAAATTATGTCAATTGATGAGCATACTAATTACTAATAATAATTAAAATTGAATAAGAATTAAGAATAATAATTGTAATTGAACGAGTAAAAAAAAGGTGTTATTTTATAAGGTTCTTGTTCCAAACAAAATATAAAAAATGGAATAAATTAAATATAATTGAAAAATAAAAGAAACGATCCAAATATATATATTAAATTAGTAATGACCCTAGCGTTTTTATTTTATTTTCAATAAAATAATTAATTAAATTTTTTTTTTTTAGAGTTTAATTTTTAATTTATAAATTTTGACATTCTTTTATTCAAGATACTTTATTTAAGAGTTGCTGGAGGAATCGGTTGAGTCAGAATCGTGGGATCAATAGATGTCAAAGAAGATAAAACCATATATTTTTTTTTTACTTCTGGCACTATTATTTGTGCTATCTATCTATTATTTGTGCTATCTATAATGAATAATAAATAAAATCAAAAGCTTTCAATTTAATTTTGACTCATTTTATCAATTGGTCTTTTTATTATCTTTTTTTTTTTCAAGATAAGAAACTTAGGTAAGTGTTTCATAAATAAACATAAACATATGTATAAATAGAACGTATCCCATTTAGTTCCTTCATGCCTACTATAACTAGTTATTTCGGTTTTCTACTGGCGGCTTTAACTATAACCTCAACTCTATTTATTGGTCTGAGCAAGATACGACTTATTTGAAATTGATTGAATGAACAATTGATAAAAATGTCTTTGTGAGATATCCCGATAGTCCATAGTTCCTTCCCATGTAAATTGTAATTCTTGGTTATTGAGATTCTTTGGCGATTTGGATTACTATTTAGAGATAGATATTACCCCCCTTTTTTACCTACCTTAAAAAAAAAATGATTGAAGTTTTACTATTTGGAATCGTGTTAGGTCTAATTCCTATTACTTTGGCTGGATTATTCGTAACTGCGTATTTGCAATACAGACGCGGCGATCAGTTAGACCTTTGATTAAGTAAGAGCTCATCTCTTTTTAAATAATATCTCTCTTTTTTTTATTGACCTCCTGCGGATTAAAGAAAGGAGGAGGTCAAATTCGGGTTGCTGCTCTAGTTAGTAAAGTTATTTACTTGTAATTCGACCCAAGAAGAACAGAAGCACGCTCTGTAGGATTTGAACCTACGACATCGGGTTTTGGAGACCCGCGTTCTACCGAACTGAACTAAGAGCGCTTTCCTTCTTATCCCAATATAAAGTAAAGGGCTTTATATAAATAAAAGAATTTGATTTGTAACCCCCACTTTGGATACATATAGTATAATAAAGCATTATGTATGTCTCATTTTTATTGATCTCAATGGATCCTTTATTACTGTACATGGGAGAAGTAATAGATAGGGATGACAGGATTTGAACCTGTGACATTTTGTACCCAAAACAAACGCGCTACCAAGCTGCGCTACATCCCTTTCAATTGGCCTATAGTGTCATTGTAGAGAATCCTCATCTTGTTTTCCACATCGTGATTTCCCCCATTTATATACAATTTATCTTGTCATTTCTTTTTTGTCTCATATAACAATATAACATATAATAAAAGAATCAAATAAAATATATAATTATAAAAAGAAAGTAGGTAGGTAATGTTCATAAAAGAAAGTAAGTGAACACTTTTTTATGTTGTAAAGAAAGGAAAATATCATCAACCAGGGGGTTGTTTGTTATATTATAATTATATATTCATTTGAGTTAGGGATTCTGCGTACAAATACAAGTAATCCTTAACGACATGTGTATCTGATCATATATGTATTACAATAAAAAAGGAGGATTTTCAATGCGAGATCTAAAAACATATCTCTCTGTGGCACCTGTGTTAAGCACTCTATGGTTCGGGTCTTTAGCAGGCCTATTGATAGAGATTAATCGTTTATTCCCAGATGCGTTAACATTCCCCTTTTTTTCATTCTAGTTAGGGATGAAGAAGATTAGAGATAGAATAAATTATCTGTGACTAACCTTTTTTTATTCTTTCTGTTTTTTAGGAAAAAAAAAGAAGGAAAGAGAAAGAATCAAAGAAGATTCATCCGCAACGAAACTCGGGTTCACGCTGAATTAATAGAGGGAGAATATAAATGTAAAGTAAAGGTCGCAGACAACAAACGCATACAAGATACTTAAATGAAATACTATAACTAATTGATAGTTAGAAAATAATCGTATTACTTATATTCTCTATTGATTTGATTGCAATGAAATATTTAATAATTTGGTTTCGAGCCAGCAACTTGAACTTGTTGTTTTCTTCTTCGTTTCAAAAATAGAAGAGTCGAGTGAATAAAAAAAATAAAGGGGGTTTATGGCCAAGGGTAAAAATGTCAGAGTAAAGGTTATTTTGGAATGTAACAGTTGTGTCCGAAACGATATTAATAAGGAATCGCGGGGCATTTCCAGATATATTACTCAAAAAAATCGACACAATACGCCTAGTCGATTGGAATTGAGAAAATTTTGTCCCTATTGTTACAAGCATACGATTCATGGGGAGATAAAGAAATAGAGAAAATGTAACGCATTTGTAACCCCTCCAAGGAACAGCAATAAATTACATAATAATATATATAAATAAGGAATTATAAAAAGAAAACAAACCAATCCTATTTCATCCTATTTCGGTAGGATCGCAAATGAAATTCGAATTAAGAAATAAGATTTAAAAGATAAGGAATAAACCATGGATAAATCCAAGCGACTTTTTCTTAAATCCAAGCGGTCTTTTCGTAGGCGTTTGCCCCCAATTGGATCGGGGGATCGAATTGATTATAGAAACATGAGTTTAATTAGTCGATTTATTAGTGAACAAGGAAAAATATTATCTAGACGAGTGAATAGATTGACTTTGAAACAACAACGATTAATTACTATTGCTATAAAGCAAGCTCGTATTTTATCTTTGTTACCCTTTCTTAATAACGAGAAACAATTTGAGAGAACTGAATCGACTCCTAGAACTACGGGTCCTCAAATTAGAAATAAATAGATAGGCTATTCCTCAATTGCAATTGAATCAAAATTTCAATATGAACCCCGATTGGATTGTCACATCATAAGCAAAAATTTATTTCTTCTTTTTTCATTTTTATGTGTTAATTCATTTTTCGATATTTGTTTTTAGTATATTTCACATTTTATTTATTTCTCTTATTTATATTAATTTCTACTCTATTTTCCCGGAGCTCATTCTCCGGGGCCCCATTTAAATTATTACGGTGGATTCCTTCTAATCTCCTTATTTAAGGATCTGATTGGAAATCATGTAAAGACAATTTTTATTTGATATGGCTATTTGTGCAAGTATTTTACGATTAAGAAGCAACTGCCTCTTATACAGATCATGTATGGATCTGCTATAACTATAGGATACAAAAATTTCACGAATTGCTGCATTTATCCGAGTAATCCACAAACGACGAAAATTTCTCTTTTGCCTGCCCCTATCCCGATGAGAAGAACTCAAGGCTCTTATTTTCTGTTGAATAGTATTTCGAGTAAGTCTTGAATGAGTCCCTCGAAAGGTTGATGCAAATAAACGAATTTTTATTCTACGTCTCCGAGCTATATACCCTCGTCTAATTCTGGTCATTGAATCAAATTAAACTTTGATGAATAACTAATTGATTTATTTTCTTTCAGTTATTCTTTTTCCCTTTCCTGGTCTATAAATAACAAAACGGATTCTTCCAATGTATAAAAAAAATTCCAATGGCTTTTGCTACTATAACCTTCCCAACCACCATTTTTCCAGGCATTTAACCTCGAAATAATCAATTGTATTGATACTGGGTATCAACAAAAAAATAGTAAATTGCAATTAAAGTTGAGTATAGTATAAAGTATCAATAAATAGTAAAGGTAAATGGATAAAATAAATAAATTAAATAGTGGGTTCCATCGTTTCTATGGCTACTTCTTAAACGGTAAGGTCCTCTCTATATACCGGAGCCCCTTCCACCATTAATCAATGTTATTAGTAACTTGTACAGTTCACATTCTTTGACTCTACCTATGAATTGTACAGTAATAAGTCTTTTCACAATGAGATCTAACCATACAGTAACGGTATTTAATTTCAAAGGTTGGCTAGGTAGCTGACCCTATATAGTCCGTTCTTGCAAAAGAAGGAGCATAATTCTTTTGCTTCTTAAATATGATTTACCCCGCTTAATGGATAACCATTTGCTACCACTGGGGAATTGCTTTTCATCTCCAATTGAGGTGATTGGATTTGCACCAATAGAAACCATAAATTTGATACGCAATGGAGGTTTTTTTTTTATATATATATTATATTGATTAGAATTCTTCCTTCCAACCTATCCTATTCATTGGTATTGGTCATTGATACTGGAAAAATTTGTACTTTATTTTGTTCCATCTCATGATCTGAACGGGTCGCACATACACCCGAGTACATGTTCCTCGACGCTGAGGACATCCCCGAAGAGCGGGGGATTTTGTTACATTTTTTATTGGCTGTCTTGTGTTTCTAATAAGTTGTTTAATAGTTGGCATACTCTATTGTATAGAAAATGGGCTGGTTTAGATCAATCCTAACCAGATGATTATGAATTTGTTCCATTTTTTTTTTACTTTACCTTAAACAAAGCAGATAAAATATTGAATTTAGATTCATCCAAATTACAAATTATGGTTCGAAATGAATCGCAGATTTACGTGAAATCCCCGGCATTTTCGATCGCTACCAGGTCAACAATTCCATGAGCTTGGGCTTCTGTTGCTGACATAAAAACGTCCCTTTCCATGTCTTCGGATACAACCCATAAGGGGTTACCCGTTCTTTGTACATAAACCCTTGTGAGGGTTTCGCGTAGTTTCAGAAGTTCTTCCGCTTCTAGGACAAATTCTCCTGTTTGTGCCTCATAAAAAGAACTCGCAGGTTGATGGATCATTACCCTGATGATATAACATAATGAATGTTTCCGTGATCTTGTACGATTGATTGGACTAGGGAAAAAGATAAAGAATAACAAGAAAAATAAGTGTATATATAATTGAACAACCGTACAGGCATTTTTTGTGCATTGCATACGGCTCTACAATGGACTTTTTCCTTTGGTTGAGAAAAAAAAAACGAAATAGGATCCGGATCTAGCAGACCCAAATTGTTAAGTGATCCATTTACCACCCTTCTTTTCGGGGGAGTTAAAAAAATACTATGATGGTTCCGTTGCTTTCTATATTTATGATATATCTCATATGTGATTCAGCAATCCCAAAGTTTCTTTTTGATATGATCAAATAAGTATAAAATAAGTAAAAAAAAAGGATCTTGTTTTTTTCATTTGAGTATTCTTTCATATTTCATAACATAAATATTGGAAAGAGGCCTTTGGCGTGAAAAATAAAATTTTGTGACGCTGAAATGAAGCCCGGATAGATAAAATCAAAGCCTTTGTCTCATATTACTCGCCCGATACATAATCCCATGTTATGAAAAAACAATAATGGTTTGTTCATATCGAACTCGAAGTGCCATGCTATTATTACTTAAATATTATCTTAAAAATTCTTATTTATATTAAATATGGCGAAGGCATAGTCTTCTTTTTTCTTTCAAATAAAAACTCATTGGCGCCAAGCGTGAGGGAATGCTATACGTTTCGTAATTTCTCCTCCGACCAGGATGAAAGATCCCATTGAAGCGGCTAATCCCATGCATATTGTATGCACATCTGGTGGCACAAATTGCATAGTATCATAAATTGCAACTCCGGGTATTACCCACCCGCCGGGGGAATTTATAAACAAATAAAGATCTCTGGTCTCATCCTCTATACTGAGATATACCATCAGGCCAATAAGTTGGTTTGAAATCTCGCTATCAACTTCCTGACCTAAAAAAAGTAATCTTTCTCGATGAAGTCGGTTGATTAGGACAAAATTTTATCCCTTAGGAACCGTACACGCGCCTTTGGATGCATACGGTTCAAAAAAAAAAAAAAAGAATCAATGTGTTGATTCTACCCCCGGTTTCCTTTTTTTTTATAGTAGGACTTTTCTACCTCCTAATGAAGGGGCCTTTTTTCTTCGATTTTTTTTTTTATCTTTTTTTTGCTCCAATCTCTGTAAAAAATAAAAGAATCCACTAAACTTATCGAATTAACCTTTCATTGATGTATTGTTTCATCGAAATCGAATCAAAATTACGATGTAATTTTCTTGTTCCTGAATGGGCCTCCTCAATTATTTTAGGTTTATGTTCTACTCCGGGTAAAGATCTGCCCGATTTAAATTTGCACATATAGGACAAATGCTCCCAATACCACTTTCTTTTACTTTTTTCAACGCATTTCGTGCCTTTCTTACAACAACTTACAACAAATACGCGATGTAGTCATAATATTATTTCATTGATTGGTAGTTTGAGATCGCCCATATGCTATCAAGTAATCACTTATGATAAAGTGGTAATGATACATATATTACCAATTGGGTATTTTTTGAACGGAGCCTGGATACTTTATTTTATTGGATTGGTCCAACCAAGCCAACCATAAATTTTGATAATTGATAATATTAATACTGATTTGACTCCCTCAAAAATGGATCTAATTGCATTTCACGCTCCAAATTATTGATTGATGGTTCAAACAATCTTTTTTGGGCGAAACAGAGGGTATCTCGATCGGGGGAGAGAACGGGGAAATCCCATATGACCCAATATGTCTGACAAGTCGCACTATACGTCAACCCAAATTGCATCTTCCTCTCCAGGACTCCGAAAAGGTACTTTTGGAACACCAATAGGCATCAACTGAAAGAAAGGGGGTTTAAGTACTATATTTTACTTTGATGTGGAAACGTAATGTTTTTATCCCTAGATATTACGAATGTTTTTATCCCTAGATATTACGAAAGATATTACGAAATAGTAAGACGTAAGGGAAAATTATTACAAATGGGTCGGGCTCTTCGAATGATGAACAAGTATCTACGCATTCGCTGATATAAAATGGGACCAATCCCCATTGCGTATTGGGACTTATCGGGTATAGAATAGATTTGCTTATCTTTGTTCCTATGAACAGAATTGTTCCATTATTCCCAACGAAATGGAATTCTATAAATATGAACCCTTGTTCCGAAATAATCCACTGAAAGGGATAGGTCCATAGCATAGTCTTTTTTCCAATGTGATAAAGTTACATAGTGTCTATTTTTCTTTGATAAAGGGGTATTTCCATGGGTTTGCCTTGGTATCGTGTTCATACCGTCGTATTGAATGATCCCGGTCGTTTAATTTCTGTACATATAATGCATACAGCTCTCGTTGCTGGTTGGGCCGGTTCAATGGCTCTATACGAATTAGCCGTTTTTGATCCCTCTGACCCCGTTCTTGATCCAATGTGGAGACAGGGTATGTTCGTTATACCCTTTATGACTCGTTTAGGAATAACCAATTCATGGGGCGGCTGGAGTATCACAGGAGGGAGTATAACGAATCCGGGTATTTGGAGTTACGAGGGTGTGGCCGGGGCACATATTGTGTTTTCTGGTTTGTGCTTCTTGGCAGCTATCTGGCATTGGGTATATTGGGATCTAGAAATATTCTCTGATGAACGTACAGGAAAACCTTCTTTGGATTTGCCCAAGATCTTTGGAATTCATTTATTTCTTTCAGGATTAGCTTGTTTTGGGTTTGGTGCATTTCATGTAACAGGCTTGTATGGTCCTGGAATATGGGTGTCTGATCCTTATGGACTAACCGGAAAAGTCCAATCTGTAAATCCTGCGTGGGGGGTAGAAGGTTTTGATCCTTTTGTTCCGGGAGGAATAGCCTCTCATCATATTGCAGCAGGTACATTGGGTATATTAGCGGGCCTATTCCATCTTAGTGTACGTCCCCCCCAACGCCTATACAAAGGATTACGTATGGGTAATATTGAAACTGTCCTTTCCAGTAGTATCGCTGCTGTCTTTTTTGCAGCTTTTGTTGTTGCTGGAACAATGTGGTATGGCTCCGCAACTACCCCCATCGAATTATTTGGTCCCACTCGTTATCAATGGGATCAAGGATACTTCCAGCAAGAAATATATCGAAGGGTTGGTGCCGGACTAGACGAAAATCAGAGTTTATCAGAAGCTTGGTCTAAAATTCCCGAAAAATTAGCTTTTTATGATTACATTGGCAATAATCCAGCAAAAGGAGGTTTATTTAGAGCGGGCTCGATGGACAATGGGGATGGAATAGCTGTTGGATGGTTAGGACATCCCATCTTTAGAGATAAAGAAGGGCGTGAGCTTTTTGTACGCCGTATGCCTACTTTTTTTGAAACATTTCCAGTAGTTTTGGTAGACGGAGACGGAATTGTAAGAGCCGATGTTCCCTTTAGAAGGGCGGAATCTAAATATAGTGTCGAACAAGTAGGAGTAACTGTTGAGTTCTATGGCGGCGAACTCGATGGAGTCAGTTATAGTGATCCTGCTACTGTGAAAAAATATGCTAGACGTGCTCAATTGGGTGAAATTTTTGAATTAGATCGTGCTACTTTGAAATCAGATGGTGTTTTTCGTAGCAGCCCAAGGGGTTGGTTCACTTTTGGACATGCTTCGTTTGCTTTGCTCTTCTTTTTCGGACACATTTGGCATGGTGCTAGAACCTTGTTCAGAGATGTTTTTGCTGGTATTGACCCAGATTTAGATGCTCAAGTAGAATTTGGAGCATTCCAAAAACTTGGAGATCCAACTACAAGGAGACAAGTCGTCTGATACAACACTGCTTTTATATCTTTTGCCTCTATTGTATTTTTATTATTTAACTTTGACTTTGACATAGAGTACCAGATAAATGTTGATTTGAATCACCGCCCTTTCTTTCACTTTTGACTCTTGTCCTTTCTTAATCTGGGAGATGATCCCAAATGAACAGGTGTGGAAGCTATAATTGTAAACCACGATCGAATTTATGGAAGCATTGGTTTATACATTCCTCTTAGTCTCGACTCTAGGAATCATTTTTTTCGCTATATTTTTTCGAGAGCCACCTAAGGTTCCGACTAAAAAGGCGAAATGATTTTTCATTATCTTACATTATCTAAATGGAAGTAAAGTAATGAGCCTCCCAAAATTGGGAGGCTCATTACTTTACTTCAACTAGTCCCCGTGTTCCTCGAATGGATCTCTTAGTTGTTGAGAGGGTTGCCCAAAAGCGGTATATAAGGCGTACCCGGTAAAACTTACAAGTAAACCAGATATAAAGATGGCAACTAAGGTTGCTGTTTCCATTATTATCAAATTTCAAAACCATAAAGGATCTATGATAAGATCCTTTATTTACAACAGAATAGTATACAAAGTCAACCGATCTCAACCAATGCAATAGGATTTATGGCTACACAAACTGTTGAGGATAGTTCCAGATCTGGTCCAAGACGAACTAATGCGGGGAGTTTATTGAAACCATTGAATTCAGAATACGGGAAAGTAGCTCCCGGGTGGGGAACTACCCCTTTGATGGGGGTCGCAATGGCTCTATTTGCGGTATTCCTATCTATTATTTTGGAGATTTATAATTCTTCCGTTTTACTAGATGGAATTTCAATGAATTAGGTCCAAATGAAGTCCTTGATTTTCAATCCAAAATCAATTATTTAG